GTATGATACTAAATATAGTTGGAATAATTACATCAATAGTTGCATTGACAGTTATCTTCGCTCTCAAGTCTGTATTGATAGTTATATTTTAAGTGGTAGTAACAATTACAGTGAAAGTTACATTTCTAGTTACATTTGTGGTGAAAGTGGAAATAGTAGTGAAAGCCAGAGTTCCAGTCTAAGAACTAGCACGACTGGTAGCGATTTAACTATAAGAGAAAGTTCTAATGATCTCGATATAACTCAAAAATACAAGCATTTGTGGGTTCAATGCGAAAATTGTTATGGGTTAAATTATAAGAAATTTTTTAAGTCAAGACTGAATATTTGTGAACAATGTGGATATCATTTGAAAATGAATAGTTCAGATAGAATTGAACTTTCGATTGACCCAGGCACTTGGGATTCTATGGATGAAGACATGGTATCTCTGGATCCCATTGAATTTCATTCAGAAGAAGAACCTTATAAAGATCGTATTGATTCTTATCAAAAAAAGACAGGATTAACCGAGGCTGTTCAAACAGGCACCGGTCAACTAAATGGCATTCCCATAGCAATTGGGGTTATGGATTTTCAGTTTATGGGGGGTAGTATGGGATCTGTAGTAGGGGAGAAAATCACTCGTTTGATCGAGTATGCTACCAATAAATTTTTACCTCTTATTTTAGTGTGTGCTTCCGGAGGAGCACGCATGCAAGAAGGAAGTTTGAGTTTGATGCAAATGGCTAAAATATCTTCTGCTTTATATGATTATCAATCGAATAAAAAGTTATTTTATGTATCAATCCTTACATCTCCTACGACTGGTGGGGTAACAGCTAGTTTTGGCATGTTGGGGGATATCATTATTGCTGAACCTAACGCCTATATTGCATTTGCAGGTAAAAGAGTAATTGAACAAACATTGAATAAGACAGTACCTGAAGGTTCACAATCGGCCGAATTTTTATTCCATAAGGGCTTATTCGATCCAATCGTACCACGTAATCCTTTAAAAGGCGTTCTGGATGAGTTACTTCAGCTCCACGATTTCTTTCCTTTGGATCATAAATCAAGTGGAGTCTTAAGTTAACTAAATTTAATTCAATTGAATTGAATTTAGTTAAAAATAAAAAATTTCGTTAAAAATGAAAAATTATTTTTTTTTCTGGCGGGCAGATATGAATCAAAGGAAAAATCCGAAGAATGGATTTTTTTGTGACATAAGAGCAAATTGTAGAAAGAATCATGCAGATAAGTTTTTTTACCGATATTCTTGATTACTAATTAAGAAACCTCCATCAACAAGAAAAAAAGAGTGAATTCTTTTTCCGTGAAAAAAAAAATGGGCAAGGTAAATAATAAATAAAACGAATTTTATGTTCTTTTCTTACCTATGCATATAGAGAGTCTTGCATATTTATATATATATATCCGGGGAATCCCCCTTTTTACTAATCCGATCGGATTATAAATTAAACGAATTTTTCGGGAATTTATAAGCGGAAAAACTCTTTATTTTTATTAAACGAATTTTTCGGGAATTTATAAGCGGAAAAACTCTTTATTTTTATTAAAGTCAAATTCGAAAATTAAAGTTATAAGACAATAAAAAAAAAAAGATAAGAATAACAAATAAGTGGATTATCATAGATATTTCATGTAGAAATAAAATAGAAATAAGTTATTTAGTTAGTTCTACACTCTTTGCACTTTATTATATATACTCACTTAGATATACTTAGTAGAATTATATACGAATTAGAATGATTATAAGATATCTTTCTAATACTAATTCTAATACTATTCTAAATACTAATAATTCTAATACTAATAATAATATAATAAACTATTAATATAATAATTAATATAATAAACAGGTACAAATATTAAATCGAGGTGCCCATTCTATGACAATTCTCAACAATTTACCCTCCATCACTTAGATATACTTAGTAGAATTATATACGAATTAGAATGATTATAAGATATCTTTCTAATACTAATTCTAATACTATTCTAAATACTAATAATTCTAATACTAATAATAATATAATAAACTATTAATATAATAATTAATATAATAAACAGGTACAAATATTAAATCGAGGTGCCCATTCTATGACAATTCTCAACAATTTACCCTCCATTTTTGTGCCTTTAGTGGGCTTAGTATTTCCGGCAATTGCAATGGCTTCTTTATCTCTTCATGTTCAAAAAAACAAGATTTTTTAGATCTGATTAGGCCCGATGGGGCTAGATTTCATTTCTTTTTTATTTTTCAAGACTTAGTTAGATTTGGATCATAATACAGATATCTATTTAGTTGGGATCATAATACAGATATCTATTTAGTAGAAATATGATAGAATATGCAGGCCGTTCCCTCAAACATAAATGAAAATGAAAGGGTTCTTATGCAGGCGTAAATATTCTATATGAGTAAATGAACTATTTGAAAATAAATCGAGACTGTGGCGGATGCCTGAAATAAATGCAAAGCCAATGTTTTTATATATGTGTAGATAGGGGATCATAGGAGGGGGCTTCCTTTTTGTTTATCTAAGGAATTCCTCCTAAAGATTCACATCAGAATGGTGCGAGTTGATGAAAGTTCACATCAGAATGGTGCGAGTTGATGAAAGTTACTTCGAAAAAAAAGAAAGTCAAATTCATTTTTTGGGGCGAGTCTCCCACTTCAAAAAAAAGCAACTGGATCTAGTATGAGTTGGCGATCAGAACGTATATGGATAGAACTTCTAGCGGGGTCTCGAAAAACAAGTAATTTCTGCTGGGCCTTTATACTTTTTTTAGGTTCAGTGGGATTTTTATTGGTTGGAATTTCCAGTTATCTTGGCAGAAATTTGATATCTTTATTTCCGTCTCAGCAAATAATTTTTTTTCCACAAGGGATCGTGATGTCTTTCTATGGGATCGCCGGTCTATTTATTAGTTCTTATTTGGGGTGCACAATTTTGTGGAATGTAGGTAGTGGTTATGATCGATTCGATAGAAAAGAAGGAATAGTGTGTATTTTTCGCTGGGGATTTCCTGGAAAAAATCGTCGCATCTTACTCCGATTCCTTATGAAAGATATTCAGTCTATTAGAATAGAAGTTAAAGAGAGTATTTACGCTCGGCGTGTCCTTTATATGGAAATCAGGGGCCGGGGGTCCATTCCTTTGACTCGTACTGATGAGAATTTGACTCCACGAGAAATTGAGCAAAAAGTAGCCGAATTGGCCTACTTTTTGCGTGTACCAATTGAAGTGTTTTGATTTTGAAATGAACTGAAGAATGAACGTTTTTTCTTAGCAGGAGCGAAAAAATACAAGAGTCTTCTTTTTTTTTCTATAGCATAACTTAACTGAAATTTCTTCACAATATTGATGAACCAAAGAAGACGTATATTTTATATACGTATATACGGAACAAAACAATTAGAAAAATGAAACTTTTTTATCTGCAAATTTTTTTATGCGTACATAAATTCACTAAATTCAGTAACAAAACAAGTAATAAAGCTAAATAATAGACCCCTCTCATAGATCAAAACAAAGCATTTCGGTATAAAATATAAAATAAAGAAATTCTCTTTTTTTTTTCAATATTTGAAATTGATACTGGATAGATCATATCTTGTAAATTATCTCTCCTTTTTTTGTCAATCGACATTTCTATTTTATTCAGAAATCTTTCTCAATTATTCCTGTGGCATATGGGAAAGGTTGGCTATTTTTTTTTTTATTCTTTCAAAATTCAAGGACTAACCACTGACTCACAAAAAAAAACAGGGAATAGATTCATAGGTTCGAAGCCTTGTAATAGAACTTATGCTTGATAGAAATATTAGATCATATAGAATTGATAAATGGAGTGGGTTCGTTAAAAATTCACAAATGAAAAAAAAAAAAACATTTATTCCCCTTCTATATCTTACATCTATAGTTTTTTTGCCCTGGTGGATCTCTGTTTTATTTAATAAAAGTTTTGAATCTTGGGTTATTAATTGGTGTAATATTAGTAACTCCGAAACTTTTGTAAATGATATCCAAGAAAAAAGTATTCTAGAAAAATTCATAGAATTAGAGGAACTCGCTCGCTTGGACGAAATGATAAAGGAATACCCGGAAACACATTTCAAAAAGTTTCGTATCGGAATCCACAAAGAAACGATCCAATTGATCAAGATGCACAACGAGGATCGTATCCATACGATTTTACACGTCTCGACAAATATAATCTGTTTCGTTATTCTAAGTGGTTATTCTATTCTACGTAATGAAGAACTTATTATTCTTAATTCTTGGGTTCAAGAATTCCTATATAACTTAAGCGACACAATAAAAGCTTTTTCGATTCTTTTAGTAACCGATTTATGTATAGGATTCCATTCACCCCACGGTTGGGAACTAATGATCGGCTCTGTCTACAAAGATTTTGTATTTGTTCAGAATGATCAAATTATATCTGGTCTTGTTTCCACTTTTCCAGTCATTCTCGATACAATTTTTAAATATTGGATTTTCCATTATTTAAATCGTGTATCTCCGTCACTTGTAGTGATTTATCATTCAATGAATGACTGAAAAATGAAATGATCCATGAATCCAATTCGAATGTTTGTTATTTTGTACATAAGCAAAACATTCAAAATCTTACTTTATATATTAGAATATATTATATATATTATATATATATTTCTTCTATATTTAGATACATCCAAGGGATTTTCTTCCTATAGCTTATATTTTAGTAACAATTTTTCGGTAAATAGCAGTATCGTGGATAGGGAACTATACTAGCGACCTACCTAATTTTATTGTAGAAATTTTCAGGATCAAGGATTGGACCATGCAAACTAGAAAGACCTTCTCTTGGATAAAGGAAGAGATTACTCGTTCCATTTCCGCATCGCTCATGATATATATAATAACTTGGGCATCCATTTCAAATGCATATCCCATTTTTGCACAGCAGGGTTATGAAAATCCACGTGAAGCTACTGGCCGTATTGT